ATTAAAGAAATAATTAATATGTAATACGAACGTCTCTTATTCAAGTTATTCCAAATATTTTTCTTATTTCTTGACATAGACATAGAAAAAAAAAATGTATATATATGTATATGGAAATAAATATATGGATATTGAAATAAACTGCGTCCAATAGGATTTGAACCTATACCAAAGGTTTAGAAGACCTCTGTCCTATCCATTAGACAATGGACGCTTTTCATTCCAATTTTCATTTTTCTTGTTCGAAAAAGTAGTTGAAAGAATTCCAAGAATTTAGTCTTCAAGTCACTGATGTATTATATTAATTCGATTCATTCAACCTTTTTATTTAAAATTAAAACGATTAAAGTAAAAGCGGGTAGCGGGAATCGAACCCGCATCGTTAGCTTGGAAGGCTAGGGGTTATAGTCGACGTTGATTCATCATTTTTAACGTCTCTAATCCAAAACTGAACGTGAAACTTTGGTTTCATTCAGCTCCTTTATGGAAGATGGATAAATTCCACATGAACGAAATAAAAAATCTGACCCATAACGTCTATGTCAGCTTTTATGTCTGAATCTATTCAGAACAACCCGCTTTCTAGACGATCCCTATAGAGAGCGGTGTTATATTCTAACAATCTTTCTAGTTACTTCGTTCTCTACTTCTATTTGAAAGAATCCTTAGGAAAAGCATTTTGTTTCCACCGAGCTAAAACAATTTATCGATGTCTTTAGTAAACCAAAGACACTGTTTATTAGCTGTTTTGCTTCAATTCCCCCTACAGAAATGAAAAATTGAAGATTTAGTTACGATTAGAAATACACTTTTTATCTTTATCCATGGGTCCTTTACTTATACTCATTCAATTGGAAGTATTGATCCAATAAAAAAATTATGTTTCGTAATATCATAATCCAATTTTTCAATTTTAAATTGATTCTTGGATACAAATCACGAGAATTTATATTCTTTCTCGAATTTTTCATTGAGAGGGAAAGGATTCAATCCTTTTAAGAACTAAAGTTTTTATTCGGAATGAATATTAATCAAACCGAAAGATCCCTTAACTATATAAAGGGTTATAGAACGAATCACACTTTTACCACTAAACTATACCCGCTACAATCAGATTATTGTATATAAATGGACCTTTTGTCGACCCTAATCAAAAAATATAACAAAAGAGCAGAAAAGCATTATGAAAACTAGGGCGTTTACCTTTTGTATCAGAGGAACTAATGAGATTTGGAAAAGAGGATTCATTTGATAACTCAATAACATTTTTTGCCCGGGGTTTTTGTTTTGAACTTAATCTATAACACAAAAATAGATTGTGGCAACAAACAAGAGTTCCCTTTTTCTTATTTAAACCGGACCGGAATAAAAGGACTAACCAAGAAAGAAATGGCACTTTGATTCTATACCATTCGATTCTATATCATCATCATCGAAATTTAATTTTTTTTTTTTTTTTCGATTTAAGAAATCTTTTAGTTATGATTTGTTGGAACACAAGGGCGGGCCCGGCTAAGTACTGACCGGGCCGGGCCGTGGAACTAAAAAGCCCCTTCGGACGAAATAAAAAATAAGAGTATATACTATGACGGGCGTTTTCAAGCCTTATTTTTTATAATGTAACATAGTATTATCCTTTTTCAATTGGGAGGAGAGATGGCTGAGTGGACTAAAGCGTCGGATTGCTAATCCGTTGTACGAGTTTTTCGTACCGAGGGTTCGAATCCCTCTCTTTCCGTTTTCGTTGATGACTTGGTATTTTCTTTCGAATTTATCGCAAGCTCTTTTTTTATTAACTAAACAAGTTAAAAATTTATAAGTGGAATAGATAAAATCTTACTAATAACAGTTTAAAATAAAGCAAATGAAACTTTATTTTTTATTCTTCACGTCCAGGATTACGTCCTGGATCATTAGACAGGAATCCGAAGATAAAGAGAGAAACAAAGAATATCACTACCGTGTAAACAAATAGTTTGAGAGTAAGCATTACACAATCTCCAAGATTTTTTTAGGAAAAAAGAGAATAGATTCTCCACTTTTATACCACATAACCTACCTTTTTTATTTTGACACCAAGAAATAAGTGGGGTGATTTAGATTTGTCGCGGTTGTCCAATAATTTCAATATTTGAATTGAGAGTATAGGACTTATCTGAGCGTATCAATTCTACAATTTTCTTTTTGAATAAATCATGAATTTGTCTGGCACTTTATTAAAAATATCATCGAAAACTTACAGCAGCTTGCCAAACAAAGGCTAAGAGAAAAAAGAACAGGGGTATCACCGGCATAACATCTACAATCGGATTCAAAAAAGCGTAGGCTTCGGGCAATTTGGCTACGAAAAAACTACTGGAATAAAGAGCAGAATTAAGGTAGATACAGATCAAACTAAAAATATTAAGCATAACAAACATTTTGTTTTTGAGGATAATTGTATTTATTTTGATTGAGTTGTTAATAAATTTAATTGCGTTTATTATTATTATAGATATGTTATTATTGATAGAAGAAAAAATAAAATAAGATAGATAAAAAACTTTCTTTTATTTGAACTCACCCAACCAAAAATCCTTCTATATCTCAAATCAAAAGAGAATAGAATAAATCATACTTTCGTACAATATCTTAATTGAATTATATGTAATGATCAATAAATTCAGTTTCATTCTATGTCTACATGTATAGTTTACATGTATAAAAATTATAGTAATCCTTTTTTTAAATAATAGATATTAAATAATAATAGATATTAAATAATAGATATTTTAGTAGATATTTAGACTGGAGTTGACGAATAACCCGTACCAATATTAGTGTTTATTAGTGTCGAATAGAAATAAATGGGGCGTGGCCAAGTGGTAAGGCAACGGGTTTTGGTCCCGCTATTCGGAGGTTCGAATCCTTCCGTCCCAGAGCATACCCAGTCTATATTTTATTATAAATGATATATTTTTTAATATTAATATAAAAATATATATCATATATATATCATAATAAAATATATATAAGGTTTAAGGTTGCCTTTTAGAACAGCCTTCCGTATTAAGATTGTCTGTATTAAGATTAGATTAAGAGTAGAGTATTGGTATAGAATGTGATTGTTATTATTATTTTTTATCGGTGGAATCATATCTTTTTTACAAATTAAATTGAGTTGAAATAACACGCATATGAAATAGTAAATTGAATTCCGTGACAATTAGTTAAATAATAATTATTTTACAGTATAAATATGAAAAAAGAACAAAATAAAATTTCAATCTTCTCTTACATCAGTGTTTTTTTATCTATCTTTTTTTAATCACGGACCGTTTACTCCAAATATGAATTTATCTCTCTCTTACTAATGATAAAAGGATGATAAAAAACGAAAAGTCCTTGCTGTAAAACTTTCTTTTTTGCAAAGATACAAATAATTATATCAGTATAGTAGATTTTTCAATCCATTATAATCTTTGTAACGAATAGCTATGAGTTCTTGGTACTTGAAGAAGTGTGAAATTGTTGAATTTATTATATCACTATTATGTTACTTGAAGATACAGATTTAAAATAACTTGATTTCTTCGTGTTATATTAGTTATAATTTAGTTAACTCATTTTCTTTTTACAATAATAGAAAAAAAGTTTAAAATTTCGAATGATATAAATAAAAGAATCAAAAGAATTTATAAAAAAAGATTTCTGTTTTTATAGAATTTCCAATATTTAATTCTATTAATCTTTATTAATCTAAAAAAATGGGGTTAAATTGATTTTTTCTTGTTGAGACTCCCCGTTTTTCGTATAGAAGAAAAGGGTATAGATTACTATGTACCACTCGAACCAATGATTATTCACGATTTCATAATTGAATCAATTACATATGGGTTCCAAACTGAAGGAATGTTATGGTAAAACTTCGTTTAAAACGATGTGGTAGAAAGCAACGTGCGACTTGAAGGACATGATCCGCTGTGGAGTCTTACATCCACCACTTTTTTATATTATATATTATAGGAATGAAAGTGCTCTTGGCTCGACATCATTTGTTCTATTCCGCTGTAACCCCCCTTTTTTTTTTTGGGGGGGGGGTGATATAATATAGTATGTATAGGAGTATAGTATAGGATGGAGCTCGAGTAGAAAGTTTTTTTTTTCAGGGGTAAGAATCTAGGGTTAGTATCAATCAACAAATTGGAACAACTTCGTAAGTATATTTTCGATACATAAACTAAAAGGGCCCATTCAAGAAAATTTCTAATTAAAAAGGAAGGTTTGTTGAAATTGGTAAAACTCTTTCGATCAAATCAAAAGGAAAGTGTATTATGCAGGAATCAAACATTCGTATGATTCTTTGACATAAAGAAATCACAAAAAATGGTGTGTTGCTGCCGTTTTGAAAGGATTTAAAGATCACCGAAGTAATGTCTAAACCCAATGATTCAAGGCAAAGATCCTGGAACAAGGAAATACCTTTTTAATTGTCTTAACAACTAGATCAGAATGAAGAATCTAAATGGATTTTAAAGAAGGCAGACGGTTAAAGGGTTAGAGACCGCTCAATAGATGAAGTATCTAAAATAAAAGAAAGGGCTTCTCTTTTGAGTTATTTCAGAGTTATCCAACTTGAGTTATGGGGGTGCAAATAGGGTTAATTTTTTTGTTGGGTAAGAATAAGAAAAAAAGTACTCAAATCAATAGTCTAATTAATTTAATTTGATGATTTTATGGATATATTTGATATTGGAATTCTATACATAGACATAATTTTGAATTTTCTCGAGCCGTACGAGGGGAAAACCTCTTATACGTTTCTAGGGGGGGGGTATTCTTCATCTATCCCAATGAGCTATTTATCGAATCGTTGCAATTGATGTTCGATCCCGACGAGAGGGAAGAGATCTTCGGAAAGTGGGTTTTTATGATCCGATAAACAATCAAATTTATTTAAATGTTCCTGCTATTCTATACTTCCTTGAAAAAGGCGCTCAACCTACAGGAACTGTTCATGATATTTTAAAAAGGGCGGGGGTTTTTACGGAACTTAGCCTTAATCAACAAACAAAATCCAATTAATGAAAAAAAAAAAAATGAAGGACTAAACCCGATTATTTTAGTTATTAAATAAACCTCGTTTTTTTCTACTTCTTCCCTGTCTTCCTTAATTAAGCCTTTTACTTATATTTTTACTTATATTATAGTGTAGTGAGTGTAGTGCTAATCCAACACAAGTCCTTCGTTTTTTTACATTTCAAATTAAAATTAATAATTAGATTAATTAAAATTGATTGAAATCTGAATTGTTAGTTCGATTTAGAATTTGTTTTATCTTTTGTATGCTTATGTTTTTGTCAATATTAATATTGACAACAGTGTATCAAATAAATATAATTGATCGTGGATAAATGGATTTATTTATCCCTGTTCCATAGATTTTATTTCATTCAAACAATCTTCTTAGATTTTCTGTCATACTGTCATACAGGAAATCCTTTTTGATTAAGATTTAAATCAATCAAACTCGATATATACTAAATTAATGAATAATATAATATTTAATGAATAATATTAAGAGAAGAGAGACAAAAAGCGGTCTATAAATATTTGAAAATCTGTGACTTTATTTTATCTTTTATTTGATAATTTTTGTATTTTCGTCGGATTTGTTCATTTTTTATGGTTTGATTGTGTTGTGCCATTCAATTTCGTTTTCGTTATTTATTGGGATTCTGATTGTATCTACACATTCTAATTTGTTTATTGGGGTTGCTAACTCAACGGTAGAGTACTCGGCTTTTAAGTGCGGCTAACATTTTTTACACATTTGTATGAAGAAACGAATTCGTCCATACCACCGGTAGAGTTTGTAAGACCACGACTGATCCTGAAAGGAATGAATGGAAAAAGTAGCATGTCGTAGCAATGGATAATTCTGAGAATATTTCATTCTTTCTTACTGAATAGGTCCAAAATATTATTTCAATTGTTTAAATGAAATAAAAAAAAAAAATTGGGGGGGTTGAGTGAATAAATGGGTAGAGCCTTACTAGAGGTTCCAATTCTAGGGAAATAAAAAGTAACGAGCTTCTGTTCTTAATTTTTGAATGATTACCCCATCTAATTAGACGTTAAAAATATATTAGTACCTAATGCGGTAAAAACTTTTCCGATGAGTGGATTAGAAATTTCTTATGAGCCCTAACTATTAGCTATTCCCCTTTATGGGGTAGAGATAAATGTGTAGAAGAAGGTAGTATATTGATAAAGAGATTTCTTTTTTTTTTTCAAAATCAAAAGAGCGATTGGATTGATAAAATAAAGGGCTTCTAACTATACTTGGTATCCTATAAACTATAAATGAACATAAACCTATTATATGGAAAGGAAGGGGAGGTTCTAGAGAGCCCGTTGATGAGTTTGACTTGTTTCCGAGGTATCTAGTTTTTTCTTACTAGAAATACCTTGTTTTAACTGTATCGTACTATGTATCATTTGATAACCCCCAAAACCCCCTATTTCTTTTCTGATTCAAATTGAATTTTAAATGGAAGACTTTCAAGGATATTTCGAATTATCTAGATCTCAGCAACACGACTTACTATACCCACTTATCTTTCGGGAGTCTATTTATGCCCTTGCTCATGATCGTGGTTTAAATAGATCCGTTTTATTGGATAATGTAGGTTATGACAAAAAATCTAGTTTACTAATTCTAAAACGTTTAATTAGTCGAATGTATCAACAGAATCATTTTATTATTTCCGTTAATGATTCTAATCAAAATAAATTTTTGGGGTACAACAAAAATTTGTATTCTCAAATGATATCGGAGGGATTTGCAGTTATTGTGGAAATTCCGTTTTCCCTACGATTAGTATCTTCCTTAGAGGAGACAGAAACCGTAAAATCTTATAATTTAGGATCAATTCATTCAATATTTCCCTTTTTCGAGGACAAATTTCCACATTTAAATTATGCATCAGATGTATTCATACCCTACCCTATCCATCTGGAAATCTTGGTTCAAACCCTTCGCTACTGCGTGAAAGATCCCTCTTCTTTGCATTTATTACGGCTCTTTCTTCACGAGTATTGTAGTTGGAATACTATTATTACTCCCCAAAAATCCATTTTTGCAAAAAGTAATCAAAGATTATTCTTGCTCTTATACAATTCTTATGTAGGTGAATACGAATCCATTTTACTTTTTCTACGTAATAAGTCTAATCATTTACGATTAACCTCTTTTAGGATCTTTTTAGAGCGAATACGTTTTTATGAAAAAATAAAATATCCTGTCGAAGAAGTCTTATTTCCGGCCACCTTGTGGTTCTTCAAGGACCCTTTTATACAGTATGTTAGCTATCAAGGAAAATCGATTCTGGCATCAAAAGATACTCCTCTTCTGATGACTAAATGGAAATATTATCTTGTCAATTTTTGGCAATGTCATTTTTATGTATGGTCTCAACCAGGAAGAATCCATATAAACCAATTATCCAAGCATTCCTT